GTTAAATGCCAAAAAATCAAGTCAGCTCATACGTCTTTATGTTATATTCATCGGTACAGGCCTCTTGAATCTTCTAGATTACCTATCTTTCTTGTCTTTTTTATTTGGTATTTGTATTGAATGGGAATGCGGATTTTTTTTTTTTTTTCTTTATTATTGATAGGAATTCTCTTGTTAAGACCCTACTTAACTAATCAATTGAAACCTCAGATTCATACGAGAACCACGATAATTCAATGAAACGTTCAAAGCCAAAAGTTCACTGAGTGAGAACCATTGGATCATCACTTATTTAATAAAAATAAAAGCTATAATGACTAAAAACATAAAATACAAAGAAGCGTTTGTCCTTTGATCCAAATAAGAGTTTAAAAGCAGGAAAATATTTGAAGTTATTAAAGTTTATAAGATAGAACGGAAAGGAGTCCGGCTACGAGGTCTGAGTATTAAGTATGAATCATAGTTTGACTACTTTGTGATCTATTTGATCTATTTCGTGTTCCAGATACTCGAATCAATATCCGACGAAGTAAAACCATCTTGATAAAGATGACAGACCCCGTTCTCTGTACTATCCATAGGGTCCATTCTAACAAGTCACACACTCATATTCCGGAAATATACAATGCAGAAAAAAATTTCGCGGTCGAACTACCAAAGGAGAATAGCCTACAATTTTTAAACCTATATACTTTACTTTTTTGTATCGAACGAAAAGCTAGGACTTCAAGATTCTTCTCAGTCTAATTTACTGAAATTCCATCTAGTAGAACAGAAGAATTATAAATCTCCAAAATAATAGATAGGAATACCGCAAATAGAGCCATTGCAACACCCATCAAAGGGGTCGTTCCCCATCCAGGAGCTACTTTACCATATTCGGAATTCAATGGTTTCAATAACTTCCCTGCAGTAGTGCTTCTTGGACCAGATCTAGAACTATCCTCAACAGTTTGTGTAGCCATAAATCTTATTTTGTATTCGTTATGATCTGTTGACTTTGTATACCATTCCGTTGTAAATAAAGGATCTTAGCATAGATCCATTGTGGTCTTTCAATTCTATAATAATGGAAACAGCAACCCTAGTCGCCATCTTTATATCTGGTTTACTTGTAAGTTTTACTGGGTATGCTCTATATACTGCCTTTGGGCAACCCTCTCAACAACTAAGAGATCCATTCGAGGAACACGGGGACTAGTTGACGTAACCAGCCTCCAATTATTTGGAGGCTGATTACGTCAATGAAAAAAATGAAAAAATTTTTCATTTTTTAGTTGAAATTTTAGGTGGTTCCCGAAAAAAAATAGCGAAAAAAATAATCCCTAAAGTCGATACTAAGAGAAATGTATAAACCAATGCTTCCATAAATTTGATCGTGGTTTACAATTATAGCTTTCATACCTGTTTTGTTTATGTTTACTTAGGAGTATCCCTCCGAATAAACAAAGAAAAAGAGTCAAAGAAATGGCAGCGATTTAAATAAAGATTCCCTACCTAGTAAATAAAATCGCAAACAGAAACTAGAAGAAAACAACCGTGGTGCATCAGACTGCTTGTCTTTTTGTAGTTGGATCTCCAAGTTTTTGGAATGCCCCAAATTCCACTTGAGCATCCAAATCTGGATCAATACCAGCAAAAACATCTCTGAAGAGAGTTCTAGCACCATGCCAAATGTGTCCAAAGAAGAAAAGTAGAGCAAACGAAGCATGTCCAAAAGTAAACCAACCTCTTGGACTGCTACGAAAAACACCATCGGATTTCAAAGTAGCACGATCTAATTCAAAAATTTCACCCAATTGAGCCCGTCTAGCATATTTTTTCACAGTTGCGGGATCACTATAACTCACTCCATTGAGTTCACCACCATAAAACTCAACAGTTACACCTACTTGTTCGACACTATATTTAGATTCTGCCCTTCTAAACGGGACGTCGGCTCTAACAATTCCGTCTCCGTCTACCAAAACAACCGGAAATGTTTCAAAAAAAGTAGGCATACGGCGTACAAAAAGTTCACGCCCTTCTTTATTTCTAAAGACGGGGTGTCCTAACCATCCAACAGCTATTCCATCCCCATTATCCATTGAACCCGCTCGGAATAAGCCCCCTTTTGCTGGATTATTACCAATATAATCATAAAAAGCTAATTTTTCAGGAATTTTAGACCAAGCTTCTGATACACTTTGATTTTCAGCTAGTCCAGCACTAACTCTTCTATATATTTCTTGTTGAAAGTATCCCTGATCCCATTGATAACGAGTAGGACCAAATAATTCGATTGGAGTAGTTGCAGAACCATACCACATAGTTCCAGCAACAACAAAAGCTGCAAAAAAGACCGCAGCAATACTACTGGAAAGGACGGTTTCAATATTTCCCATACGTAATCCTTTGTATAAACGTTGAGGCGGACGAACACTAAGATGGAATAAGCCCGCTAATATACCCAACGTCCCTGCTGCAATATGATGAGAAGCTATTCCTCCCGGAACAAAAGGGTCAAAACCCTCCACGCCCCACGCCGGATTTACGGGTTGGACCTTTCCGGTTAGTCCATAAGGGTCGGATACCCATATTCCAGGACCATATAATCCTGTTACATGAAATGCGCCAAAACCAAAGCAAGCCACTCCTGAAAGAAATAAATGAATTCCAAAAATTTTTGGCAAATCCAAAGAAGGTTTTCCTGTACGTTCATCACAAAAAATTTCTAGATCCCAATATACCCAATGCCAAATAGCTGCCAAGAAGCACAAGCCAGAAAACACGATGTGTGCTCCGGCTACCCCTTCGTAACTCCAAAGACCCGGATTCGTTATAGTCCCTCCTGTAATATTCCAACCGCCCCATGAATTGGTTATTCCTAAACGAGTCATGAAAGGTATAACGAACATACCTTGTCTCCACATTGGATCAAGAACAGGGTCGGAGGGATCAAAAACTGCTAATTCATATAGAGCCATCGAACCGGCCCAACCGGCAACCAGAGCAGTATGCATTATATGAACAGAAAGCAAACGACCGGGATCATTTAATACAACAGTATGAACACGATACCAAGGCAAACCCATGGAAATACCCCTTTATCAACGAAAAATAGACACTATGTAACTTTATTGCATTGGAAAAAACTATGTTACGGACCCCCCCTTTTTAGGTAATTATTTCGGAGAAAGGATTAATATTTGTTCTATTCTATTAGTAATTAGTAATAATGGAACAATTAGATTCATACGAAAAAAGGGAAGCGGATCTATTCTATATCCGATAAGTACCAATACGCAATGGGGGTGAATCCTATTTTATATGAACCAAGATAGCTATTGTTGTTCATCATTCACAAGCCCGTTCGTAAAAAATTGCCTTTATTTTTATTAATTCCCTCTTACTTTACTTTTATTTTATATTTTATTTTAGCTTATTCAACTTATGTATTAAATATGATTCATTTAAATATGATTAATTAAACTAGGAAAAAAGGATAATATTATTAAAAAATGAAACCCCAGTCTTACGTTTCCACATTAAAGTGAAATAGAGAACTTCATTCTCTTTTTTTTTTTTCATGCCTATTGGCGTTCCAAAAGTACCTTTTCGAAGTCCTGGAGAAGGAGATACATCTTGGGTTGACATATAGTGCGACTTGTCAGATATATTGGGCTTATATGGGATTTTCCCATTTTCTCCCTCGATCGAGATATCCTCTGTTTCGCCCAAAAAGATTGATTGAATGATCAAAAATTTGTAACGCGAAGGGCATCCAGTGGAATTAAATGCAGGAAGTTTTTCGATTGATATTAGATTATCAAAATTTTTTTATGGTTTACGTGATCGGACTCATAAAATTAAGTATCCAGGCTCCGTTTAGCAAAAACCCAATTGATAATTAATAAATAATCTTTTTATAATTATTACTTATATTATATGCAAAATTATGATAAAAAATTCTATTAAAAAATACAAAAAATTGAAACAGGGTGATCTAAAACTGTTGATCAAATCAAATAATATAATTAAAATTTTGTTGACTATTTGACAGAAGACATGTGAAAGAAATTAATTGAAAAAAAAAAGAAGGAGTAGTAAAAAAAAGACGCGGTATTTGGTTCATTTGTCCTATATGTGCAAATAAAAATCGGGCAAATTTTTCCTTTTACTCGGGGTAGAGCATAAACCTAAAAAATGGAATAAAAAAACGAAGAAGCCCGTTCAGGAACAAGAAAAAACCATCGCCATTTCAACTGAATCTCGATGAAAAAAGTATCAATGAATCAAGTTAGTCTGACAGGCTTAATCAATCGTTTTATTATAGGATTCTAATAAAAGGGGCAAAAACTTTTTTTTCTTTTACTTAAAAAAAAGGGGAGCAAGACCTTCCCTTATAAGTTAGAAAGAAAAGCCTTCTACGAAAAAACGGGGGTTGGAATCGACACATTGATTTTTTTCACAATTTTTGTTGAACCGTATGCATCAAAAGATGCCTGTACGGCTCCTAAGGAATAAAATTTTATCCTACTCAACCGACTTTATCGAGAAAGATTATTTTTTTTAGGCCAAGAGGTTGATACCGAGATCTCGAATCAACTTATTAGTCTTATGATATATCTCAGTATAGAAAAGGATACCAAAGATCTTTATTTGTTTATAAACTCTCCTGGTGGATGGGTAATATCTGGCATGGCTATTTATGATACTATGCAATTTGTGCGACCCGATGTACAGACAATATGCATGGGATTGGCCGCTTCAATAGCATCCTTTATCCTAGTCGGAGGAGAAATTACCAAACGTATAGCATTCCCTCACGCTTGGCGCCAACGAGTTTTTTTATTTTTGAGAAAAAAATACTATGCCTTCGCCATCGGAAATATGAATTAGTTAAGTAATAATAGCATGGCACTTCGAATTCGATATGAAATTTTTTAAATTAAAAAAATTAGATTATATATTGAAAGAGTAGTATGGGATAAGGAAGGGGTATTTCAAATGAGATCTTACCTATTCGGGCACATCTCAGCGTCACAAACTTTGTTTTCACACCGGAAGCTTAATTTACAAAATTTATATATATATAAAAAAAAGACACTTTGGGATTGCTGAATCATAGACGAATAAAAAAAAATGATATATAAAGCAACGGAACCATCATAGTATTTTTTGAACTCCGACAAATACAAAAAAGAAGGATGGTAATTGGATCATTTATGGATCCGCGTATAATACAACCTATATTTTGTTTTCTTTCGTCGAAAGTAAAGTAAAGGTAAAAAACTTAAATTCCATTGTGGAGCCGTATGCAATGAAAAAAAAAGCCTGTACGGTTATTCAATTTTCTCTTTTTTTTTATTATCTCGCCTCTTTTTGCGAAATAGAATAACCTTTTATATCATCAGGGTAATGATCCATCAACCCGCTAGTTCATTTTATGAGGCACAAACGGGAGAATTTATGTTGGAAGCGGAAGAACTACTAAAACTTCGCGAAACCATCACAAGGGTTTATGTACAAAGAACGGGCAAACCTATATGGGTTGTATCCGAAGACATGGAAAGGGATGTTTTTATGTCAGCAACAGAAGCCCAAGCTCACGGAATTGTTGATCTTGTAGCGGTTCAATAAAAAATAGGAACGTTTTCATGCAAATCTAAAATTGCTAATTTTATATCTTTTTAAATTAAAGGTTTCGTTTCATATTCTCTTCAATATATTTTTTTTAATATTGAAGAGAATCTTGAAGATAAGTAATTGAGAATTAGCCGGTTAGAACCAATCTAAACCAGCCCATTATTTATATTATTCCGTATGCCAACCATTAAACAACTTATTAGAAATACAAGACAGCCAATTCGAAATGTAACGAAATCCCCAGCGCTTAGGGGATGCCCTCAGCGACGAGGAACATGTACTCGGGTGTATGTGCGACTCGTTTAGATCATAGACTGAGACACCAAAAGGAATTTTTTTTTTGAAATATCAAGGATCAGTACCTGTGAATAAAATATAATGGAGGCATTCTATTTATTATTTCAAAAAGTTCATACCTTCTATTGTGTCTGAAACTTATGGTTTACATTGGTGCAAATCCAATAAATTCCATTTTTTAGAAAACCCCCAATGATACCAAATGCTTATCCATTAAGCGGGGGAAATTTCTTTTTTTATAAAAAAAAAAGGATTCCACTCTTGAAAAAAAAAAGAACGGACTAACAGGGTAAATGACCAAATCAATTTTAACAATGAAATACCGTTACTGTATAAAGTGGATCTTATTGTGAAAGACCTATTACTGGACTATTAATGGGGTAGAGCCAAAGAATGTGAATTGTACAAGTTACCAATAGTATTTATTAATTAAAAGAAGGAGCTCCGGTGTATAGAGAGGACCTCACCGTTTTAGAAGTAACCATAAAAACGATGGAACCCACTATTTATCCATTTCTATTTACTACTTTTTGTACTTATTCTATTTTTTATATCAAGTATCAAGGCAATTTATCTTTTCAAAGCAAAGGAAAATACCTAGCAAAAAATAGTGGTGGGGAAGGTTAGAGTAGCAAAAGCCATTGGAATTTTTTTTTATACATTGGAATAATTCGTTTGGTTATTAATGACTAGTAAAGGGGAAAAGAATAACTAAAAAAAGAATTAGTTATTCATCAAAGTTTGATTTATTCAATGACTAGAATTAAACGCGGATATATAGCTCGGAGGCGTAGAACAAAACTTCGTTTATTTGCATCAAGCTTTCGAGGGGCTCATTCACGACTTACACGAACTATGACTCAACAGAGAATAAGAGCTTTAGTTTCGGCTCATCGGGATAGGGGTAAAAGAAAAAGAGATTTTCGTCGTTTATGGATCACTCGAATAAATGCTGTAATTCACGAAATGGGGGTATTCTATAGTTATAACCGATTCATACACAATCTGTACAAGAAGCAATTACTTCTTAATCGGAAAATACTTGCACAAATAGCTCTATTAAATAGAAATTGCCTTTATACGATTTCGAATGAGATCAAAAAATAAAGGGATTGGAAGAAATCCACTAAAAAATTTGAAATAGAGTTCGAAGGAAAATGAGCTCGGGGAAGGTAGAGTAGAAATTAGTATTATAAAAAAAAAGTCGTCAAAACAACACGAGGGTATATAGTCGTTAAAAAAGAGTTATTCTTTTTCTTTTCGACGATTCTTTTTTTTTTAATGACAGATAAAGACGTAACAATAAAATTTTGATTCTTGATTGGATTTTTCGAAAAAAAAAATATTAATATCTTTTTTAATTCCTTCAGATTGGAATTGTTATTCAATTCAAGAAAAAGTCTATTTTTTTCTGGTTCTAAGGCTAGTAGTTCTAGGGGTCGACTCACTTCTTTCAAATTGTTTCTGATTATTAAGAAAAGGTAACAAAGATAAAATACGAGCTTGTTTTATAGCAATAGTAATTAATCGTTGTTGTTTTAAAGTTACTCTATTCACCCGTCTAGATAATATTTTTCCTTGTTCACTAATAAATCGACTAATTAAACTCATGTTTCTATAATCAATTCGATCCCCCGATTGAATCGGGGGCAAACGCCTACGAAAAGATCGCTTGGATTTAGTAAAAGGCCGCTTAGATTTATTCATAATTTTTTATTCCTTATCTCTAAAATCCTATTTTCATCGGATCAAAAAAAAAAATGATTTCTATTTCTATATAGAAATATAGAAAGTAAGAATATAGGATTCGATTTCTTTCTGTTGATTTATTTGTTTATATGTAATATTTATATATATGTAATAATATGTAATAATATATAGATACTACCATTATTCCTATTCTTAAAATAAAAGTTGACATACAGGCACTCAATTTGATCTATTTCTTTATTTCCCCGTGAATTGTATGTTTATAACAATAGGAACAGAATTTTCTCAATTCCAATCGACTAGGGGTGTTATGCCGATTCTTTTGAGTAATATATCTGGAAATTCCCGCCGATTCTTTCTTAATATCATTTCGAGCACAACTGGTACATTCCAAAATAATTATTACTCGAACATCTTTACACTTGGCCATGAAACCTCCTTTGTATTTATGATTCACCCCAACCTTCTATTTTCATTTTAGGATCCAGAAAGAACAAGAACCAAAAAAATAGAAGCTGTTAACTAAAAAAAATTTCTGAAATATTTCGTTGCAATGAATATTAATTAGCAATTAAATAAAAAAAATAATAAGCAATACAATGATTTTTTTAAACAATATTTAAAATTTTTGTACAGTCTTGTTTTTTTTAGTATCTCTTTTTAAGTATCTCTATAGGATACTCTTTCCCTAGCAACATTTTTTTGTTCTATATACTAATTTAATTTGAATACTAATTTAATTTGATCCTGAACCCTCGTTTTTATGACCTTGCGTCCCCCCCTTTTTCTAATTTTTTTATTAGAAAAACGAGGGGGGGTTAGCCCCCGATCGTTGATCGTATTTCTAAATTTTTCACCCTTTATGGTGTTAATAACTAGAATGAAAAAAAGGGAAATGTTAATGCATCTGGAAATAAACGATTAATCTCTATTAATAAACCTGCTAACGAACCGAACCATAGAGTACTTAGTACCGGTGCTACGGAAAGATATGTTTTTAGATCTCGCATTTGAAATCCTCCTTCTTTCTTCTTTATTGTATTACATTATATATAGTAATATATATAACTACAGATGTACATGTAGTTAAGAAGTTCTTGTATTTTTATACGTAACTCCCCCCATTTCAAAATTCTAATTGAAATATTGTCTACTAGAACGATCTTATAGATTCCATTTTCAAATGGAAGCGCCTATTTATGTAAAATTGAGATAATTATCGTAAAAAAAAAAAGAAATTTTTTTAATTATATATATGTTTGTTATCTGATATGATAAAAAAAAAAGAAGGATGTGGAAAACAAGACGGGAATTCTCTATAATGACACTGTAAACCAATAGAAAGGGATGTAGCGCAGCTTGGTAGCGCGTTTGTTTTGGGTACAAAATGTCACGGGTTCAAATCCTGTCATCCCTACCTATTACTGCTCAGACGAGCAGTAACGAGGGATCTACCTTTTTTTAATAAAATTGAACATACATATAATTCTGAAATTTATTATATACTATGATATAGTATATATGTACAAAATAGATTCGGGTTAAAGAATGTCCTCTTTCTAGCCTTTTTGTTTTTGATTTTGATTTTAGAAAAAACAAGAAAAGCGCTCTTAGTTCAGTTCGGTAGAACGTGGGTCTCCAAAACCCAATGTCGTAGGTTCAAATCCTACAGAGCGTGATTTCACTCTTGTTTATTAGATTATGTCAAAATTCCACTGTTCGCAAATAATTGAGCAGCAATCTGAATAAGACCTCCCACATATAAAAGAAAGAAAGAAGGAGGTCCGTCAAAAAAAGATATGTTAATTAATCAAAAGTCCAACTGATCACCACGTCTGTATTGTAAATAAGCAGTTACGAATAATCCAGCCAAAGTAATAGGAATTAGACCTAAGACGATTCCAAATAAAGAAACTTCAATCATTTCAATTTTCTTTTGTTTTCATTTTTGAAAAGGAGAGAAGAGAGGTACTATCTATTCCTAGCTCTTAATCTGTATTGCCGATGCATCTCAATGACCAAAATTGGGTAATTAACACGGTAAGCAACTATTGAATATATGAAATATCATAGAAATCCTTTTTTATAAAAAAATCTTCATTCAATTAATTTTAAATAAGTCGTATTTTGCTTAGACCAATAAACAGAACCGAGGTTATAGTTAAAGCTGCTAGTAGAAAACCGAAATAACTAGTTATAGTAGGCATGAAGGGACTCAATAAAATATGTTTTTTATACATATGTTTCTAAAGTACTTCCCTAAGTTTCAATAAAAAAAAATTAAGAGATAGATAAAAATGCTAGTTCCAAGAATCAAAAAATGAAATTGAAAATTTGTGAATTATCACTCATTATAGTTATAGGT